TGGGTATGGCTTCGACCATTCCTGGAGCTAGGCAATTAGTTAACCACAGACATATTTTAGTTAATGGTCGTATAGTGGATATTCCAAGTTATCGTTGCAAACCCCAAGATATTATTACTACGAAGGATAAAGAAAGATCAAAGGTTCTGATTCAAAATTATATTGCTTCATCCTCCCACGAGGAATTACCAAACCATTTGACTATTGACCCATTACAATATAAAGGATTAGTAAATCAAATAATAGATAGAAAATGGGTCGGTTTAAAAATAAATGAGCTGTTAGTCGTAGAATATTATTCCCGTCAGACTTGAAATGAAAATAACAAAGAAAGGTTCAGGCAATTATGTCCACCCTTTGCCGAAGTAAATAGATCTAAGGTAAGGCCCTTTTATCCACATTTATTGCATTCATGTCCCGCAAATAGGTCATCTGTAAGATTTTTTTTCTTTTTTGCTCTTTACGCGATATTTGTATTTTATGTATCTTACCACAGTAATGTAATTAGGAATAAAGAATCTCTATCAAATGCTGTTGGAAGAATGGTATCAATTGTTATTTGATTTGATACATTGTGGTCGGTAACGTCTGTGAATTAATAGAAACGGAAAGAGAGGGATTCGAACCCTCGGTAAACAAAAGCCTACATAGCAGTTCCAATGCTACGCCTTGAACCACTCGGCCATCTCTCCTACATAATCTTATTATTGACCAGAAACCGAGTGAATAGCGAGTCGTTCATATTATTACAGTACAGGTAGGACTAATCAATGATTCTATAGGAATCAAAAATGCATTTCAAATTTATCAACAACTTAGCTTATCAACTACCCATATATCTATTACAAATTCATGAATCGTACCATGGATTTTTCTATTCCATTTCAATATTTTTCATGGGGTGATTATTCTATCCCTTTTCTTCTTTGGATCATAACCAAATCTCAATTTCTCGAGTTATCAGAATCCATATAAAAATAAAGTCCTTGGTTATTCAACTTAGGTGAAATAGTAATAGCTACACTAATTTGTATGCTACGAAATTTGGATGAAATCCAATCTGATTCAAAAGTATCCTATCTCTTTTTGTCTAAAAAGGGGACAATTTGAGTGGAAGGTCCACGTTTTTTTTTTAGAATTAGTGAGTCGTCTGTTTTTATGTTATTTTGTACTACAATTCCTTTGTTTGTGGGATCATTTTCCCTGAGTGAGGGATAATGAGAAGAATTATAGAATGGATTACTAATTATGCCTAGATCTCGGATAAATGGAAATTTTATTGATAAGACCTCTTCGATTGTAGCCAATATTTTATTACGAATAATTCCGACAACTTTAGGAGAAAAAAAGGCATTTACCTATTACAGGGATGGTGTGATTTGATTCTTTTTTCTTGTTTTTTTTTTAGCCCTCGCCTCAGTCTTAGGAGAAAAAGACGTGGTTCGGAATAGAAAGAACAAAATTATTGAAAAAACCTACGCTTGGTGAAGGTAAAGTTTGGAGATAGAACAATTCCTTCTGTCGTGTATCCTCGATTGATCCAGCCTCAGATACTTTAATTGTTTTAGTATTGAACAAAAGGTTACACCTATAGGTTCCGTATTGCAGGTCCACTAGTACCAATAGGCGGCATAGGGGAAAAAGCACTACACCTAGGAATCAACAACATGAAAACTTTGTTATAAATTTCCCTTTTCCTTATCGGTATTGGGACTAGCAAGAATGGTTGGGACAACAAAGATCCATCTCGTTCGTACTTTGGATACTCGTATAATCATCAAAGATCGTTGAAGTGACTAATTCCTGGAAATCGTAAGCGTTGGGCACAAAGAAATCGTTGGAGTTACCACTTCTATCTAGCACTAATACGATTGGTGTTAAGACTCTTGCGGGAAGGCTGGCTAGAGATTTCTAGTAAAAATACTAGCTCCTGTCAGTTCATAATGAGAATAGTGAAATTTTGATTCTATGGATTATTCCCCTTAGTATTATGCACAGAAGGGAGGAGCCGTATGAGATGAAAATTTCACGTACGTTTCTGGAACGGAGATTTTTTGAATAAAATGAACGACCGTAACGGATGTCGGCTCAATCCGAAGGAAATTATGCGGAAGCTTTACAGAATTATTATGAAGCTACGCGACCAGAAATTGATCCCTATGATCGAAGTTATATACTCTATAATATAGGTCTTATACACACAAGCAACGGAGAGCATACAAAGGCTTTAGAATATTATTTCCAGGCGCTAGAACGAAACCCATTCTTACCGCAAGCTTTTAATAATATGGCCGTGATCTGTCATTACGTGCGACTATCTCCACTATAGAAAGAAGGAAAAAAGATCAAATTGACTAGTCAATACTAGAAAAAAAACGGGCTTTCCACATATGCATCGTCCAAAGCAACGATTTGTATCAGCTGTAGCAATGAAAGAGACTTTAGAATAAAAAAGAGGAAAAAAAGATACAGCCTACATACTCTATGGATAAAGGATCGA